CGAGTTAGAATACGGGTGTAGGCTAAGTAAATCAATGGATAGTCTTGGTCCTATTGAAAATACCGGTGTAAGTGAAGACCCGATTCTAAATGATATAGATAAAAACACTCTTAGTCGGAGCGATAGTGACAATTCTAGTTACAGTAATGTTGATCATTTAGTCGGCGTTATAGACATTCAGAGTTTCCTCTCTGATGATACTTTTTTAGTTAGGGATAATGATAGGGATAGTTATTTCATATCTTTGGATATTGAAAATAAAATTTTTGAGATTGACAATGATCATTCTTTTCTAAGTGAACTAGAAAGTTCTTTTTCTAATTATAAGAATTTTAGTTATCTGAATAATGTATCTAATAGTGACGATCCTCACGATGATCCTTACATATATGATACTAAATATAGTTGGAATAACCACATTAATAGTTGTATTGACAGTTATTTTCGTTCTCAAATTTGTATTGATAGTTACATTTTAAGTGGTATTGTCAATTATAGTAACAGTTACATTTATAGTTACATTTTTGATGAAAGCATAACTAGTAGTGAAAATCAGAGTTCAAGTATAAAACCGAGCCTGGATGATAGTGATTTAACTATAACAGAAACAGAAAGTTCTAATGATCTAGATGTGACTCCAAAATACAAGCATTTGTGGGTTCAATGCGAAAATTGTTATGGATTAAATTATAAGAAATTTTTTAAATCAAAAATGAATATTTGCGAACACTGTGGACATCATTTGAAAATGAATAGTTCAGATAGAATCGAACTTTCGATTGATCCAGGTACTTGGGCTCCGATGGATGAAGACATGGTCTCTCTGGATCCCATTGAATTTAATTTAGAAGAGGAACCCTACAAAGATCGTATTGATTCTTATCAAAGAAAGACAGGATTAACTGAGGCTGTTCAAACGGGCACAGGTCAACTAAACGGTATTCCCGTAGCAATTGGGATTATGGATTTTCAGTTTATGGGTGGTAGTATGGGATCGGTAGTTGGCGAGAAAATCACCCGTTTGATCGAATATGCTACCAATCAATTTTTACCTCTTATTTTAGTATGTGCTTCTGGAGGAGCACGCATGCAAGAAGGAAGTTTGAGCTTGATGCAAATGGCTAAAATATCTTCCGCTTTATATGATTATCAATCAAATAAAAAGTTATTCTATGTATCAATCCTTACATCTCCTACTACTGGTGGGGTGACAGCTAGTTTTGGTATGTTGGGGGATATCATTATTGCTGAACCCAATGCCTACATTGCCTTTGCGGGTAAAAGAGTAATTGAACAAACATTGAATAAAACAGTACCTGAGGGCTCCCAAGCGGCTGAATATTTATTCCATAAGGGCCTATTCGATCCAATCGTACCGCGTAATCTTTTAAAAGGCGTTCTGAGTGAGTTATTTCAGCTTCATGCATTCTTTCCTCTGAATCAAAATTCAATCAAGTAGAGCCTTAATAAAAATTAAAAATATAAATATATAATAAAAAAAAAAAAATCATTTCTCTTTTTTGTAGAACAAGTAGTTATTTAGTTTATAGAAATCAAAGTAAAAATCCATTCTTCGGATTTGATTTTTACTTTGATAACATTTGGTAACATAAGATTTAATTGTAAAAAAAAAAAGAGTGAATTCTTTCTTCCGCGAAATTCAAATTAGGCAAGGGGAATAAAACGAGAATTTCACGTTCCCTTCTTATGTGTATATAATTCACATATAGAAAATATAAAAGTATAGAAAGATGCAAGATTCTATATTTTTTGAGAATGTTCAGTTTTACTAAGAATCCCTAGTCCCGGATCAGATTCTAACAAATTTTTCGGGAATTTGTAAGAAACTCTTTCTTTATTTTATTCACGTTTATTAAATTCAAATTATTAGACAAAAACAAGATAATAAAAAATAATAAAAAAAGGAGATTATCATACACATACATATCTATATATTTCATGTAGAAAGATGAACAATTCTATTTCGTTAGTTCTACATTCCTTGCACTTCTTTTCTTATCTTATTCTATTTATAAATTTTAGAAATTGTTATATTTATTATTTTATTTATATATTTTATTTATATATTAATATTATGTACTTACATATACTCAATTATGTACTCACTTAGCTATACTTAGTATAATTATATATGAATTATAATGATTATACGCTACCTTTATAACAATATAAATAACAATATAACAATAACAGGTACAAATATTAAATCCAGGTATCTATTTTATGACAACTTTCAATAACTTACCCTCTATTTTGGTGCCTTTAGTGGGCCTAGTATTTCCGGCAATTGCGATGGCTTCTTTATTTCTTCATGTTCAAAAAAACAAGATTTTTTAGATATAGATATGATAGGGCCAAATCTTATCTATTTTTTTTTTTTTTTCAAGACTTAGACCATAATACAGATATTGATTTCTTAGAATAAAATATGTGATGCAGTTTCCCCTGAACATAAGCTATTATGAATGCGTAAACATGATATATACATAAATGAATTATAGCTATTTGAAAAAAAATCGGGATTGGGGCGAATGTCTGAAATGTAAAGTAAATGTATCCATATGTAGATATCTATAGGGAATCATACGAAGTGGATCTTATTATTTTAGATCTAAGCAATTCGATGAATTACTCCTAAAAGTTCACATCGGAATAGTGCTAGTTGATGAGAGTTACTTCGGAAACACACAAAAAAAGTAAAATTCATTTGGGTTATTCTCTCAATTTCAATAAAATGCAACTAGATCTAGTATGAATTGGCGATCAGAACATATATGGATAGAACTTATAGCGGGGTCTCGAAAAACAAGTAATTTCTGCTGGGCCTTTATCCTTTTTTTAGGTTCATTAGGGTTTTTATTCGTTGGAATTTCCAGTTATCTTGGTAGGAATTTTATATCTTTATTTCCGTCTCCACAAATCATTTTTTTTCCACAGGGGATCGTGATGTCTTTCTACGGGATTGCGGGTCTCTTTATTAGCTCCTATTTGTGGTGCACAATTTCATGGAATGTAGGTAGTGGTTATGATCGATTCGATAGAAAAGAAGGAATAGTGTGTATTTTTCGTTGGGGATTTCCTGGAAAAAATCGTCGCATCTTACTCCAATTCCTTATGAAAGACATCCAGTCCATCAGAATAGAAGTTAAAGAGGGTATTTATGCTCGTCGTGTCCTTTATATGGAAATCAGAGGCCATGGGGCTATTCCCCTGACTCGTACTGATGAGAATTTGACTCCACGAGAAATTGAGCAAAAAGCTGCTGAATTGGCTTATTTCTTGCGTGTACCAATTGAAGTATTTTGAAAAATGAACTGAAAAGAGTGAATGCTTTTTTTTTTCAAAAAATTTGATATTCTGATAGAAAGAGAATTCTTTTCTTTCAAAATCCGAATAATATTCATGGGCGCCTTTGTGCATTTATTTATCGAAAGGAGGCACTTTTTTCGAATTTGAGCAAATGATATATTTGGAAACAATATCTTTATTCGCATTTGAAGTGCGAATTTGGAGTGGACTCTTTCTTATTCCATTTCTGTATTATTTCTAAATTCAAGTAATAACCACTGAATCATACAGAAAAAAACAGGGAATAGATTCATGGGCTCGATGACTTGTAATAGAACTTATCCTTGATATGAATATTAGTTAGTATCGTATGGAGTCGACGAATGAGGTGAGTTCATTAAAAATTCAAAGACGAAAAAATGGCAAAAAAGAAAGCATTCATTCCCCTTCTATATCTTGCATCTATAGTATTTTTACCCTGGTGGATCTCTCTCTCATTTACTAAAAGTCTGGAATCTTGGGTTACTAATTGGTGGGATACTATGGAATCCGAAATTTTCTTGAATGATATTCAAGAAAAGAGTATTCTAAAAAAATTCATAGAATTAGAGGAACTCTTCCTCTTGGACGAAATGATAAAGGAATACCCGGAAACACATCTAGAAAAGCTTCGTATCGGAATCGACAAAGAAACGATCCAATTGATCAAGATACACAATGGGGATTGTATCCATACGATTTTGAATTTCTCGACAAATATAATCTGTTTCGTTATTCTAAGTGGTTATTCTATTTTAGGTAATGAAAAACTTGTTATTCTTAACTCTTGGGTTCAAGAATTCCTATATAACTTAAGCGACACAATAAAAGCTTTTTCAATTCTTTTATTAACTGATTTATGTATAGGATTCCATTCGCCCCACGGTTGGGAACTAATGATTGGCTCTTTATACAAAGATTTTGGATTTGCTCATAATGATCAAATTATATCCGGTCTTGTTTCCACTTTTCCGGTCATTCTAGATACAATTTTAAAATATTTGATCTTCCGTTTTTTAAATCGTGTATCTCCCTCACTTGTAGTGATTTATCATTCAATGAATGACTGAAAAATGATTCACTGATCAAATTATAATGGTTGTTACTTTGTACATAAGCAAAACATTCAAAATTGTACTTATTCTTTCTACTCCTACAAGGAATTCTTCCTATATTCCATTAATATTTTTTTAGTAAATAGCAGAATCATAGATAGGGAACTATACTAGACTAGGGACCTACCTAATTTTATTGTATAAATTTTCGATACCAATGATTGGACCATGCAAACTATAAATACTCTTTTTTCTTGGATAAAGGAAGAGATTACTCGATCCATTTCCATATCGCTCATGATATATATAATCACTAGGACACCCAGTTCAAACGCATATCCCATTTTTGCACAGCAGGGTTATGAAAATCCACGAGAAGCGACTGGCCGTATTGTATGTGCCAATTGCCATTTAGCTAATAAACCCGTAGATATCGAGGTTCCACAAGCGGTACTTCCTGATACTGTATTTGAAGCAGTTGTTCGAATTCCTTATGATATGCAACTGAAACAAGTTCTTGCTAATGGTAAAAAGGGAGCTTTGAATGTAGGGGCTGTTCTTATTTTACCTGAGGGGTTTGAATTAGCCCCTCCCGAT